CTTAATAACCATATCAACATGAATTTTTTTGTGAGTCATCAATTACAATTAGAATTGGATAGATGAATTTTTTAAAAGAGCGATTCAAGGAACAAGTGATTCCCCCTCCTTACCAGTTGCTCCTCAGACTGAATCCTCTCATTCTATAAAACGAATCTTATTCGTGGATCTTATCTTGTTAGTCAGATTGATTTTTAAAATTTAAAAATCAATATTTTGTACTTTTCGAATTTCTATATGCATATGCAGTAAACGACTACAATATTCATTTTAATTAATTTTATTTCTTATTTTTTATCTTTATTCTTTCATTTTATTTATTTTTTTCTTTATTAGATTTTCCTTTATTATTCTATTTCTTTTGCCTTCAGATGAATAGAATATGAACTAAAACCCCAGAATATGTCTTTTCACAGGCCAAAGCAAGAAAGACACTTCAAATATTTTATTCTATTTACTTTTTATCTGTCAGAAAAGAAAAAGGAGATTTCCTCTTATTTAATTCAATGCAATATTAAATAATAATAGGAAACTTTCCATGAATTTTTTTTTTAGTTATTCTGCATTATATTGTCTTGGTGTAATAAAAATATTGTGTATGCATCGATATGGAAAGACTTGGTCCATGAAACCATTATCTGATAGATATATAAATTGGATTATCTATTTATACATAAAAGATAAATCTTATATACGTATAAAACTATCAATATAAAATGGATCTTTTGGTCTGGAATTAAAGAAAGATATTTGAAATCTTTCTTATATGTCTTATGTTGTCACTTCAAAAAAACTTTTCTGCGGAAGAAGGGAATAGTGATTTATTCCTATTTATTCCTATAGAATAACTAGGGACAAAAACAAGAAAATTGAATCAGAAATATCGACAAATTTTTTCAGAGTCTAATAAAAAAAATAGGAAAATTAAAGAAAAAGCGGATAGTGGATCTACTGTTCCAATTTCATTATATCGAATTTTAATATTCATAATAGTAAATAGAGTTATGATTCAATGGGTTAGGTCCACTTACTTTTTCTTTTGTTGATTTCTAATCTAAACTTTACGGTTAATTTCATTTTCGCAATTTAAGAACCAGCTTATCTCAGTATAATATAATAAACAAATCTTCAACTTTATAACTCTAATTCTTATACTAAAATTCATTCTAAAATTATATAATAATATAGAAATTTTAGAATGAATTATTAGAGTTTTTTGTTTCTTTTTCTTTTTATTACAAATATCAACAACATCTCTATTGTCCTTTCAAATCAAATAAAAATACTACCGCTGGAGTTTTTTTGAAAAAAAAAGGCCAAAGCCCTTTATCGGATTTGAACCGATGACTTACGCCTTACCATGGCGTTACTCTACCACTGAGTTAAAAGGGCCCATTTGATCCAATTCAGGAATGAGCCACTATGCGGACAACATATATCTAGGGAACTCGATTAGAAATCAAATCTATGTAAAGTAAATATATTTATTATTAATTAAATTCAAATTAATAAGTATATATATATTATTAATATAGTCGGCGATAGAGATATGCCCATCCCCCTTACTTACCAATGAGGTAATCAATGAATGAAAGCGGAAGAAGTGGGGTTTAACCCTCCTTTACGGCTTGCTGGGAAATCAATCATTCCATTCCTTGAAAGGAAAGAATCTTTCGTATTATTTCTATTCTTCTATTCTATTTCTTTGATTTCTATTATTTTATCTATTTTATTATTTTTTTTTTATTATATTTTATTATATATTCTATTTATATATTATTTATTATTTTAAATATTTATATTATTTTAAATATTTTTTAAATTAAAATAAAAACAAAATAATTAATAAAAAAAAAAAATAATAATAATAATAAAAATTCCAATTGATATTAGAATGAATAATTCATGGATATAAATGACGAATCAAAAATAATCATGAAAGACGGAAAGATCTTTCAAATCTAATTAGACTATTTCGTTATATTGACAATTTCAAAAAACTGTTCATACTATGAGCATAATATGCTGACGGTCGGGCAACTGTGCCCCCATCGTCTAGTGGTTCAGGACATCTCTCTTTCAAGGAGGCAGCGGGGATTCGACTTCCCCTGGGGGTAGGGTATTACGAAAGGAAGTTGATCATGGATTTTTAATATAAAATATATTAAGTTAATATAATAAGTCTGGAGTTGATTCTTCCTGGGTCGATGCCCGAGCGGTTAATGGGGACGGACTGTAAATTCGTTGGCAATATGTCTACGCTGGTTCAAATCCAGCTCGGCCCAATAATTCACTGATCCACCACGAAATGGTATAACCCCTTTGTTCTCTTGAAATGCTTGATACGTACAAAAGCGGACAAAAGTCAAAATTTCTGATATATTTTTACCTGCTATTTATTATTTATTTGATTTGCCCTATTTTTTTTTTTCCAAAAATTCGGATCTTGCTCTTGATCCAGATTCATATCAGGATTTGTAAGTATAAAGTCTAAGAAAAAGAGAAATGGAAAGAAAAAAAGACTCTTTTTTCATTGAAAGATTGATTATCAATCGATTTGGATTTGACATAATGAAAAAATGAGTAGTAATTCGTGTCGTTATCGCTAAAGTTTATATCCATGTGTTTAGCAATAGAAAACTCACGTCTCTGTTACAACGTGGAAATTCCAATCTAAAATCTAACTAGAAAGGGTTTGAATGAAATCATAAGAATATGTATGCTCTATACTTTATTTCATTTCTCTGGGATTGTAGTTCAATTGGTCAGAGCACCGCCCTGTCAAGGCGGAAGCTGCGGGTTCGAGCCCCGTCAGTCCCGACGGATCAAAATTCAATAATTTACTAAAATATATATATATCAAATTCTCTCTCCATTTTCTGTCAAACGAGGACAAATAGTATAATTTCATTTCAAAAGGGAACCTTATTTCCATTTCTTTCTTTTTCTTTTTTCTTATTTTTTATTATTTCTATTCTTATTTCTATTTCTTTTTTTCTATTTATTTTCATATTTATTTTCGTTTTTCAGTTCTCATCAAAGCAAATAGAAATATGGGAATTTTCAGTTCTTCAACTAGTACCGATTGATAAAGACATATATGGATTAGTGCAATCATAGATAACATTATATTCAGGATTCCAAGAGATACCATACTGAGTTTGACTTTTTTGATTTCTACCGATTCGTGTAATGAAATCGAATCGAGTACCATATCTTTCGTGGCAGTCCATACACAAATCGAATTTGTATTTATACGATACAAATAAAATGGAATTTGGTAGAATATTCGATCTTTTTTATACTGTACTTGCCCTTGTCTTTATCACACTTTTTTTTGTTTTACTTACAATAAGATTAGATCATTAACAAAGAGTTTAGAACTTAATTCCCCTTTCTCCATTTTGCTTCTATTGTTTCTTTGTTTGGGTTTGTTTATAACGAGTCTAAGTCTCAAAATAAAAAAACACGGTTAGATGAGACTTCGACAAATGGATTGTACTAAGGAAGGCGAGAATTTTATAGAAAAAAAAGAATGGAAAAGAATGAAAAATAAAGTAAAAAAAAAATTCTCGATTATACCAGGAATCCATTTTTGGATTCGGTATGGATAAACGATCTTTCTATGTTATACTATTCAATTCTCAACGATAAATCGATTTGATAGCTCCGATATTGTTATTCATGATATTGATTCGATTCGATATCATCGAGATGGAATTCATATCATTGAATTTAGAGGCGAAAGATTTATCATCTCTATGGGATTAAATCCCGAGTTATTGCAAAGTAAAGAAAAACGAAAGAGTGAGACTATGGAAGTAAATATTCTCGCATTTATTGCTACTGCGCTGTTCATTCTTGTTCCTACTGCCTTTTTACTTATAATATACGTAAAAACTGTCAGTCAAAGTGATTAATTTGAATGAAACTTGACTTCTTAGTTCTTATTAATATCATCTTAGTTCTTATTAATATCGGCGATTAGAAAATGAAAAGGATTCAAATTTCGCCGTTTTAGATGAAATGAGCGGACTAGAATCAGCAGTATTCTATGAGATCAGATAGTATGGTAGAAAGAAAAGTTTTCTTTCTACCATACTATCTATTTTTGTTATTCTAGTGTATACAGTTGTACTATATACAAATATATACTTAAATAAAAATATACTTAATGTAGATCAATCTAGAATATCATCTTTCTATCCATATTCATATATCTAGAAATCAATTATCTCTATGTAATGTACATAAAGCCCCAATTCTATTTCTTTTTTCTTCATTTGTGTTGATTCCAATTAATCTGAAATAGTCGAAAAGCAACTCTTACTCTTACAATTCGAATTCCTAGATTTCTGATTATTTTCAATAGAAATTACGGAATCGCATTTAACGAAAGAATAAAATAAATGAAAAGGAAAAAAAAAGAGTCTGGGCATATAAACATATAAATAAAAGAACATATATATTAAAAAAAGAAAATCAAGAAATCTTTTTTTACCATTTTTAATTTTTTTACCATTTTGAAGAAGAAGGCAGAAGTAATTGATTGAGCAGTTAACAGATCATCCAAGGAAAAGAATTCTATAAAAACCTTTTCTGGTGTCGAGGAAAAAGATTAGTAAAGTAAACCTCACAGATTTTTTAATCTTTTAAAGATTTGAATCATGATATGAAATGAGTCAAGTCAATAAAATATAGCATAAATCCAATTTCTAAAATAAAATTAAAATAATAAAACAAATACTAAACTAAGCACTAAGTGCACAATATGTGACTTGTCGAAGAAGATAAGATATCTTAGATTAAAAGGGTATTATTCATATATTATTAATATATTATTCATAGAATACATTACTCCACCCGAATATAATCGAATATAATGAAGATCCTTTTAATTCAATTGAATTTGAATTCAATTTCAATAGTTAAATTAAAAAAGTCTTTGCAGAACGATCTCTAAAAGAATCGGTACAGTTTGATTTCTGAACTCAATTAATAGTATCCTTAGAGTCCACTTCTTCCCCATACTACTAGTGAAAGAGAAAATGTAAAGACTACCATTAAAGCAGCCCAAGCGAGACTTACTATATCCATGTGAATTATGTCTCCTATCTATATGAATATGAAATAAATTTTCTATTATTCTTCACTAATACTAATAATAATAGAATCGCCGGCACAGAGTCAAAAAAGGGATTTTGATTTTGCCCAATACCATTGATGAAAGAATTCAAGAAATAGAATTAATTAGAAGAAATTCTTCTATATTGCAAGAAATTCTTATAGGATTGCTAGTAAAATTAGAAAAGATTAAACACAAGGACAAAGAAAAACAAAATAAGGGCAAAACCCTGGGAAGTTGGAAGTGTTAATAAAATCTTACTAAGATAGAAGATTAATAAGACTAAGATATAAGATTAATAAGACCTAGTCTTTATTTTGTTGTTCTTCATTAAGTAAAAAATCGAAAAGTCTAGAATCAAAATGGATCGTTATCTATTACATACTCCTATTTCGTTTTTTTTTACTTTTTACATAGCCCTTTCTATTTGATCTAATCCTTAACGTTTCTCGATTTTCTCTGGAAAACAATTTGAAGACAACCTACTCCATTCTTGACTAGGAATTACCTAAACCAAAAAGAAAGAATTTCTTTTTGTACGTTATATAAAAATAGAAAAGTAAAAATGTATGTAAAAAAATAGAATAGATATGTATAAGTAAAATCCAATTATCTATTCAATCGATATTAGATTGATTAAATTCCTAAGTACTCAAGAATTTTTATGAATTTGTATACAAAGTATCTTCCGCGCTTTCCACAACTACTAATTCGATTTTCTATCCCGCCATTCAATCAAGAAACAGTCCCTATACATTAGTAGTAAGTATTGGGCGGACTATTATATCAAGATTTACGGATTTCCTTTCATTACTATAAACTTTCCTTGACTCCTAAAGAATTTACAGTACTCTAGAAAACAGAACCCTCAGATGTTTAGAATCAAGGGAGTATCAAGAGTCCTTTTCCTCCGACTTCTTCTGTTGTGGACAAATTTGACAAATTATATCAACAAAACATAAGATAATAGGTATTTTGCGTCTTTTGTTAATCAGGCGACACCCGGATTTGAACCGGGGAAAAAAGATTTGCAGTCCCCCGCCTTACCGCTCGGCCATGTCGCCAAAGTGCTAAAAAAAAGAGACGAAAATATTCCCTTTCCCTTTTTACTTGCATCTTGAAACATCTTTAAATCCCATTTTTTTAATCTTAATCCCTTTAAATGAATTTAAATGAAAAATGAATTTAAATGAAATATAAATAAAAGAAATCCTTCCTTGTTTTTGATTTGGATTGGATCTATCTTTTCGATTAATTTTTAGAGTATCTTAAAACATATACTATCTAAATTTAAACCATAAAATATGGAAATGCCTTCCCCGAAATAAAAAACCAAATGTCAATTTTCATTCCCAAAAGGAGACAAATTGGAACCATTAACTATTGAATGTGAATTCATAAACAATTCTTGGATTTGAATCTCCAATTGTATTTCTCTAATGCTAGGGATAGCAGAAAATTGAAATTGATATGTAAGTAAGGAATCAGTATTGATTCTTTTCAATAAAAAAAATCCTTCTCAATTTCAATTATAACAACAATTAGGAATATATGTAAACCCCAGACTGTAAATTCTTACACAGATAACTAATCGAATATCTGATCTGTCCATAATTCTGAGAGAAAATAGAACTTTTGATAGGGCATGACATGTGATGTCCAGAATAGATAGAACTGCAATATAAAAAGAGAGACACATATAGATAGCTATATATCCGTATAGGGTTAAAAAAGGCCTTCTTTATCTTATGTTCTTATTATGCGCTTAAATCGTATTATGTGAACTCTACTACCAAAAATAGATAAAAATCTATCTCTTCTATGCAAACTATTTTGCTTTGAGCTTAACAATTCAAGTCACAAAAAAAACTACATGCTAAAAAAATCAACTTTCTATTGATTATATTGATTGTTTCTGATGATTAGGTCTTTACTTTAGCTCATCGAACAGATCAAATCCCGAATCTAGTTATTTTACCGGTATCTGTTATCCAATCGTATTGGAATATTAATATCATAATAATAGTCGAAATGGAATCACTTTTTGGTTTGCTATTCTATACGAAACTCCATAAGTCTAACTCAGTTAAGTAAAATTGCTCAATTTCGAATTTCGTTCCAATTGGATCTGTTGCAAATTCCAATTGGAATAGAAAATTCTCTTTATCTTTATTCCTCCGCTCATATGTATTTCATATATTCCATATACACATATATGGAGTTAGATAAAATTTTATGCGATTCTGTAAACAAAATCGAAATTCTATCATTGCTAGATCGATTCATCTAATTGGATGAAGAACGCACCAATAATGGGATTTTTTTTTCAACAAATGGGAAATAAAAAATGCTCGGGACTGCAAATGAGGGAATGT